AGTTTTGTGGCGGTTTTATATGATAGCCCCGGTTCCTCTCGATTTGTAATCTAATAGACAAATCCATTGGTTCCGTTAGGTTAGCTATATGCTGTGTATTATCAATAATTTCCACGGAAGGCGGTAAGATGATATCTTGAGCAATTACATATCCAGGGCCCTTGACACAAATAGACGCGTCATGAATTCCATACAAATTGCTTCTTAATACAATTTCTTTTAAATTCATTAAAATTTCATGTATTGATTCTTGAATACCTGTTAGAGTAGAAAATTCGTGTGTGATTTTCTCAGATTTTGCACGTGTGATACATGTTCCTTCGATTTCTCCAAGCAAAACTCTTCGCATCGCAATGCCGATTGTGTCGGCTTGCCCTTTCATAAGGGGAGACAAAAGAAAGCGTCCATAATAAAGACGCTTACTATCGGCTCTTGATTCAACACATTTCCACCGTAATGTCCGATTAGATATTGTTACTTTCTCTCGAACCATAATAATATTTATTTTGATCAAATCATTGAATTTTTTATTTCTCTTGAAATCTATTCAATGTTTATTTTTACACACGTCTTTTTTTAGGAGGTCTGCAGCCATTATGTGGCATGGGGGTTACATCCCGGACAAAATTTAATAGTATACCACTTCTACGAATAGCTCGTAATGCCGCATCTCTTCCGAGACCAGGACCCTTTATCATGACTTCTGCTCGTTGCATACCTTGATCCACTACTGTCCGAATAACATTTCCGGCTGCGGTTTGAGCCGCAAAGGGTGTCCCTCTTTTTGTACCCCTAAATCCACAAGTGCCGGCAGAGGACCAAGAGATCACCCGACCCCGTACATCTGTAACACTCACAATAGTATTGTTGAAACTTGCTTGAACATAAATGACTCCTTTTGGTATTTTACGTACATTCTTACGTGAACCAATACGTTCATTCCTGCGTGAACCCATTTTTGGTAAAACTTTTGCCATATTTTATTATTTCATAAATGCAAATCAGGGATCGATGGATATATCCATTTCATGTCAAAAGAGACCTTTTTTTTTTTTTTTATTTGTACTTATTTGTACACCGGATCCTTTAGGGATCTCCCGCTTAGAAAGATTATCCTTGTCTTTGTTTATGTCTCGGGTTGGAACAAATTACTAAAATTCGCCCCCGTCGACGTATCAGTCGACATTTTTCACAAATTTTACGAGCAGAGGCCCTTATTTTCATATTTGTTATTCCTTCATTTTGAATATATATACTTCTTTTTTTTTTTGAAGCAAATGACTTTTGAAATCTTGACTTGTATTCCTATGAAAAGAATATTGAAGTTGAAAAAACTACCTAATCATTGGAATCTTTGTTGCGGAATTTCTAACTTAGACTTAGACGCTCTCCGGTCAAATCATAATAACTGCTTTCTATTTTGACTCTAGTTCCTATAAACGAATCTGTAGGATACCGCGGGAAAGTGATTCAGGAATTCAACTTTTCTGAATCCATTTTGACTCTTTCATTTGATTTAAAACCCTCTTTGAAGGATCAACTAATGTAATGAATAATATAATGTCAGAAGAATGCTATTAGAAACCTGTTTTTTTTTTTTTTTCTTTTTTTTTTCACAAAACAAATCTTAAATCCGGATAAAATTCGGATATCAGAAAGATTACCATATATAACACAAGATTTCTCCACCGATTCGTTCTAATCTAGCTTCTCGGTCTGTCATTATACCGCGAGAAGTAGAAAGAATTACAATTCCCATCCCGCCTAAAATTTTAGGAATTTTTTGATAATTAGAATAGATTCGTAGACCGGGTCCACTGACCCGTTTTAAATTTAGAGTAATTCTATACGGTCCTCCCCTATTCCTTCTATGTCGTAGGGTTAATTCCACAAAATTTTTATGGGCTTCCCCATGTTTCCTCACATTTTCAATAAAACCTTCGCGTAAAAGTATTTTTATAAGGTTTGCGGCGATGTTAGTAGATGTTATTCGAACAGTTCCTTTTCGATCCATGTCAGTATTTCGTATATAGGTTATTATGTCAGCAATAGTGTCCTTACCCATAATAAATTCAAATTATTATTACCTCCTAATCTTGATATAATCAACATACGTTTTTTATGAATTAATTATTTTAAAATTGATTTTTTTAATAAATTTTAATAAATTATGAATTAATTATTGTAATAAATTTATTAAATACAGGTATATGTGTAAAACACAATCTACTAATTAATTTAAATTTAATTTATTTCATGCCACTATTAGAACTAAAGTGGATTACGGTCTTATTTTAAATGTTATATATTTCATCTTATCTTTTATAATGCTTTATCTTATAAAATTATCTTAGAAAACTTCAGGTGCTAATGAAATTATTTTAGTGAAATTTAACTGTCTCAATTCCCGTGCGATCGCACCAAAAATTCTAGTTCCCTTTGGATTCCCTTCTTGATCGATGACAACTGCAGCATTGTCATCATATCGTATTATCATACCGTTGTTACGTTTGAGTTCTTTACAAGTACGTACAATTACAGCTCTTATCACTTCGGATTTTTCTAGAGATGAATTTGGTAGTGCGTCTTTGATCACAGCAACAATAATGTCACCGATATGGCCATATCGTCGATTACTAGTCCTTATAATTCGAATACACATCAATTCTCTGGCTCCGCTGTTATCTGCTACATTCAAATGGGTCTGAGATTGGATCATATCATTTTTGAATTTGTTATTTCAATGCAAAGAAAAAAAAAAAGAAATATTGTTTGTCCAAAATAAAAAAGAGACTTGCGATTGTTTGTTTTCATCCACAAGGTCCTTTGTCTTTTGATTCTATATACCTATCCCGAAATAATGAATTGAGTTCGTATAGGCATTTTGGACGCTGCTATTGAAATAGCCCTTCTAGCTATATTTTCTGCTACTCCGCCCATTTCATAAAGTATTCTACCCGGTTTAGCGACAGCTACCCAATATTCAGGGGATCCTTTCCCCGAACCCATACGTGTTTCTGTGGGTCTTACGGTAACGGGTTTGTCGGGAAATATACGTACCCATATTTTTCCGCCGCGGCGCGCATTTCGTGTCATTGCCCGACGTCCCGCTTCTATTTGTCTAGATGTGATCCAAGCGGGTTCAAGTGCCTGAAGAGCATATTTACCGAAACAAATACGATTACCTCGATAAGATATTCCTTTCATTCTTCCTCTATGTTGTTTACGGAATCGCATTCTTTTAGGGTTATAGTTGATGGTTCTTTCTCTACTCCATCTCTATTACAGAACCGAACATGAGAGTTTCTTCTCATTCAGCTCCTCGCGAATGAACTGATTCAAATAATAAACTCTATCTATGTATGGAATTAATGAATAATATACTGAATCATGGGAATCCTTGAAATTTGACTCAATCTTTGGGATTTGACCTAATTTCTGTCGAATTTATTTATTTACTAATTTTATTTATTTACTAATTAATATTTACTAAATATTTACTAATTAATTTATTAATTCTATTATTAATTCTCTTCAATATTTCTATTTTATTTTTTTATTTATATTTTTTATTTTATTATTAGTTTATATATCTTTTATTTATATAGTTGTTATATATTTATATAGTTGTTATATTTATTTATTATATATATGTATATATTTATCTATATATTTAGTTATATCTATAGATTTATTTAAAGATTTATTTAATATCTAATTTATATCTAATTTATTTCTAATTTATATCTAATTTATTGATCTAATTTATTGAATATCTATATGTTGTATATATTTATATATTTCTATTTAGTGATCTAATTTATTGAATATCTATATGTTGTATATATTTATATATTTCTATTTAGTTATTTGGATTTAGTTATTTAGTTTATATATTTATAGGTTCTATTATAAGTAATTTAGGATAGAGAAAATTTTTTCTATTTTTATATTTTTATATAATGTCGTTTTTGTTATAACATAGCGTTATAACGAATCTTTATTTATTTTTTATTTAATTTATTTATATTTAATTTATTTATAAGTCTTTAGGTTTATAAGTCTTTATTATTATGATATTAGATTCCTTAAAGTTTAGGAATCCAATAACATAATAATCGTCGCGGGCGAATATTTACTCTTTCAATATTTACTTCAATTTGTAGGATTGACCCATTATCTCTCAGAATAAATAAATTGTTTCCTGGTTCGTTTCGCCATCCCGCCCAATAAATCATTAAGATTTGTTTTCAATGAAAAAAAAATCTTATGTATTCACCGATTCCGTCGTTCCCATCCCTTCTTGATTAATGGTTAGGTCTTACTTTTACAGCGGAGCCTCTAATAAAATCCCCTAATAAAATACTGAAATTTGATGAAATTATTTCTTGAGTCAACCTTCTCAATCTTTATTGGCCCGAGGCTCTTGATTTTTTTTTGTTCTATGAACAGCTTCCTTTAATTTTCAATTAATTGGTATTGATGCTTTATTACCTTGGCTTTTATGAGATGACTCATCGACCTTACATATTGGAATCCTATATCGTTGATATCTTTTTTTCTTTCTTTCTCTCACCTTTTCATTTATCCGCAATATTTTATATTTTGCTTTACAACTCATAATCAGATTAGTTTTTCTTTTGTTTATGCAAAAAGTATTTCAATTACTATAATGATATGACCAATATAGCCATATGTTGACTTCTTCTTTAGATCCAGATAATGCGAAGTGATGAGTTGGGTTATTATTTCTATATTTATTAGTTCATAGTATGGGTTAATCCATCTTTTTTTATCATCCTGATCCTCAAAATAAAAGAACAACGAGTCGCACATTAAGCATAGCAATTATATCAAATTATCAATAGAATTTTTTATTTTATTCAACCTTATAGAATTATAATTGTTCCTTTTTTTTTTTCAATCAAAATAAAAACAAAGAAGGAAAGAATTTGTCATTTTTTGTGCTATTTCTATCGATGGCTAGAACGTAAAAATGA